GCAACAATTCGATAGACGGCTCATTGGGATAGATGTAGATAAACAATACCCCCCCTAGAAACGTATAGGAAGTTTTCTCCTCGTACGGCTCGAGAAAAAATGATTCGAAGTTTTCTCTATATACAGAATTCTAATGAATGGCAAAAAGGTCCATAAAATGAATTAGACTATGATTTCACTCGTTTTTTTCTTCGTCCCTCCTAAAAAAAATCATTTGTACTCATAACTCAAGTTGTATAATTCTCAAAAATAGCTCAAAGGAAAATCTTTAGGCAATTTCATTTATTGAGTAGTCTTTAACCCCTTTTTGTTTGTCTCATTGAAAATCTATTTTGATTCTTTATTTTGATCCAGTTATTGAGACAATTAAAACGGTGTTTCCTTGTTTCGGGATCCTTTCTCTTTGTTTTAAATCATTGGGTTTAGACATTACTTCGGTGTTTCTCAATCTTTTCAAAATGGTAGCAACATACCCTTTTTGTGATTTCTTTCTACCAAAGAATCATACGAACGGTTGATTCTCGGGTGATACACTTTGGATCAAAAGAGTTTTCTCAATTCCAACAAATTTTCTTTTTAAATTGAAACTTGCTGAAATCGGATCCTTTCGATTTCTATATCGAAGATCTACTTACGAAGTTGTTTCAATTTATTGATTGGCATTAACCCTAGATCTTTGCCCCCGAGAAATGAATTAATACTTTCTACTCGAGCTCCATCATGTACTATGTTTATTTACATTACAACCCAACAAAAAAGAGGGGTTATAGTGCAACAATAGTGCAACAAATGATGTCGAGCCAAGAGCACTTTCATTCCTATATAAAATGGTGGATGTAAGACTAAGAATCCACACCGGATCGCGTCCTTCAAGTCGCACGTTGCTTTCTACCACATCGTTTCAAACGAAGTTTTACCATAACATTCCTCTAATTTGTAACCCGTATGGAATTGATTCAATTGTGGAATCATGAATAGTCATTGGTTCAGCCGTCCATAGACATAGTAATCTATCCCTTTTTATTCTATACATAGATGATCCAAATTTTTCTGAAAAAACAGATTTTCTAAAAAAAAAAACAAATTAACAGAAATATCTAAGAGGAATATGGAAATACTAATATAAATAATACGAATAAATGCATTCTTTTTGAATCTTGTATCCTCAAGTGACTCGATAGGCTAGGGCTAGATTTAGATTGACATTGACCCAACCCTAACTTCTTCAAATATCAAAGATTCAACTCCCAAGGAATCAGTAAAAATCTTTCTAATTGAAAAAGTTTCCTATTTCTACATCATTATTTGAATAAAGTTTGACAGTAAATACTACATTTGATCATCAAAGAGAAATCTCTCTTTCTTTTCGAATTGATTCATCAATAATTTAAAGCAGATAACTAGATCGAACAAGAAATTCAATTTCTTTTTTTTTTGTGATATAGCTAAAAAAGACTGATGTAAGGTAAGAGTTAGGTCCTTTGGATTCTGATTTTATCAATCAGATGGACAAAAAGAGGGTTTTCATATCAGATAGACCGAACAACTGTTACTGTTATGGATATTCTATGTTAAAAATTTCCATTTTCACATTGAAGCAATTACAATTCTTTTTCACAAAAATCGAAAGACTGCTATCACTGAAATACAACGAAATCAAACAATACATACATAGAAGCTAAGCATTTCCTCATTTATATGTATTTTCCTATTTTGTTTAACCTGGGGTTAAGTAATCTTTCTGCAATTTTGTCATTCAAGTGAATAAAATGTATGAGTCACCCCCCGTCTCAATTGTTAGATTAGATAGATTTACAATTATTCATTAAAGCCAAATACCAAATCCCTAAAAAGTTCAAAAAAATACATTGGTTACATATGTAACTTGATTCTTTGTTAATGTGATTCGAACAGACACAGAGATTTAAATTCATAAATATCTTTGGTTGCTGATTAACGGCCATCTACTCCCCGAATTCAATGAAAATGATGATTCATCAATCTCAAAAAGATCTCTTTTTATGGAATATGAACTATCTCTTGTCTAGGGACAAAGACAAACAAGTCCAGATTACATCCTTGCTACTATTTCTTATTTTACCCTAATGCAGCCTTAAGAGATGTAATCTCATTGAGTGAATTTAATTAGTTAGTACCAAGAGCCCCCTCTTACTCTTATTTAGAATTCAGAGATCCGCAGAACATTAAGATTCATAATTTGGGATACCTCATTTAAGTTTAAGGGGTAGGGAAAAAGAAATAGGAAAAATAGGCCCCTTCGCATTTTGATTCAAAATAAATCATTGAAAATTCAATATAGAGATGAGACCTAAGGTTTTTCTAAGTAACTAACTTCCTTCAATATGAGGGGATGGGCATATGATGAAAAGCCCGCCCTACCCCTTTTGAATTCAAACTTTTGTGATCTATGTTACCATCTTACCTGGATCACAAATATATTCAGTTACATTTGCGTGTCATTTGCACTCAATTCCATTCAGTTTGTTGTGAAAAAAAAGATATGATTCTTCTCTGAATCATTAAAAATCAAAAAAAAAAGAATCACATTCTATGACTAATATTATACCTTTAAACAGAAGGTTGTTTAAAAAGGAATCTTTATTCTGATAGAATGGATACGCTCTGGGACGGAAGGATTCGAACCTCCGAATAGCGGGACCAAAACCCGTTGCCTTACCACTTGGCGACGCCCCATTTAGATTTCTATTCGACACTAATAAAGACTAATATTGGTGTTGCGTATTCGTCAATTCCAGTCCAAATATCTATAGAAAATCTTTTTCTAGACTAGATTAGATTCTTGCTAGGATTTTGACACGTGTAGATATAGAATTCAACTGAATTTATTGATCATTACATATAATTCAATTAAGATATTGTATGAAAGTATGATTTCTTCTATTCTCTTTTGAGAATTGGAGGATTTTTGATTGGGTGGGTTCAAAGAAAAAGAGGGGCTTTTTGTCTACCTTACTTCATTTTTCCTTATTTATATCAATAACTCAACCAAAATGCAATTATCTCCAAGAACAAAATGTCTGTTATGCTTAATATCTTTAGTTTGATCTATATCTGTCTTAATTCTACCCTTTATTCGACTAGTCTTTTCTTCGCCAAATTGCCCGAGGCCTATGCTTTTTTGAATCCTATCGTAGATGTTATGCCAGTCATACCTTTGTTCTTTTTTCTCTTAGCCTTTGTTTGGCAAGCTGCTGTAAGTTTTCGATAAAATCTTTAATACTATCCCAGAAAATTCATGATTTATTCGAGAAAAAAACTCTAACAATTAAGAAGAGCAACTAATACAGTATGAACCTTCGATTCAAACACGGAAAGTCGGGGATAACCTCGAGAAATCAAAACCCAGCTCGACCCATTTCGTCATTCTGACCTTTTCTTTTTTCCAACGAAAGACCCTAACCCTATTAGGGTCCCGCACACTCTCTAATTGGGGTATGAAATCCATTTTTGGCAATGAGCGACTCTTATTACAAATTACAAATGACTTTGAATTTCAGAAAATCCTTTTCTATTTTTAGAAATAACTTCATTTCTTGGTGTCAAAATAGGATAGAATCTATTAGAATATTCTAAATATTTAGAATATTCTAGTATAAAAAATGGAGGATCTATTCTCTTTTCTCGTTTTTTCCAAAAAAGGATCTTGGAGATTGTGTAATGCTTACTCTTAAACTTTTCGTTTACACAGTAGTGATATTCTTTGTTTCTCTGTTCATCTTTGGATTTCTATCTAATGATCCAGGACGTAATCCTGGACGTGAAGAATAAAAAGGGTTTTCGTTTTCCTTGCTTGATTTTATTTCTTAGGATTTTTTTATCTATTCCACATGCTGAACTAGGAAAAAGAAAAAGGGGTTTGCAAAATTTGAAAGATAAATCAATCATCAATGGAAACGGAAAGAGAGGGATTCGAACCCTCGGTACGAATAGCTCGTACAACGGATTAGCAATCCGCCGCTTTAGTCCACTCAGCCATCTCTCCCAATTGAAAAAGGTAATAATTACTATGTTACATTACACATGAAGTAAGGATTGAAAAAAGTCTTTCTTTCTCTTTCTTTATTATATAGATATGTACAACTTTTACCAGCAATTTCATTTAGATATAAGTAAGGGCTCGAAAGATCCAATAGACAAATCTAAAGAAAAATAAAGAAGACCCCGTTGCTTTGATTTTGTTCCTTTTATTCCCATAGCCTGGCCCGGTCAATACCTAGCCGGGCCTTTTTTTGTTCCAACGAATCCTAGCTAAAAGAATTTAGCTGATTTGAATTTGAAACCAAAAATGCTTGCTATTAAAGCAGCAATAAAAAGACGCGGGGCTATTTCCATTCTTTTTATATAAATGGATATAAATTATATAAAAGTCGCATTTCTTATTTTATAATTCCTTCTCCCTTTTTGAGTTACTTGACGACCTTACGGGAATAAAAAAAATGAAACTATGGGTTGTTAAATAATAATGAATGCATTTTTCTGTTATGATTTCAGTGGTTTTAGCGAGCCATATCTATTAAAACCCCTCCAGCAAAAGAAAATTGTTATTTAAAAGAGCCCCCTTTCTTTCCGGAATCTCATTAAATTGAAACCCCCCGCGAAAAACGTCGACACTCGAATTTTCATGATTCTTTTATGATCCTATCTTTATTACGCCCAATTCCTCTGTTCGACAAAAAGTTCATTTGTATATAATATTCTATTATAGTTATAGCGGGTATAGTTTAGTGGTAAAAGTGTGATTCGTTCTATGAATCCCCTTAAGAGTTAAGGGATCTTTCGGTTTGATTCATATTCCGATCAAAAACTTGATTTCTTAAAAAGGATTGAATCCTTTACCTTTCAATGACATATTCGAGGAAAAATATAGATTCTCGTGATTTGTATCCAAGGGTCATTTAAAAATGGAAAATTTGGATTATGAAATTACGAAACATAATTTTGGAATTGGATCAATACTT